TAAAATAACTTTGAAATATTAGTATTGCGGTTATTTAACACTTTTTTAATACTAAATTTTAGGTTTGCAAAGTATGGGATGTTAAATTGTTTATGTATCATATATATATATATGACATGCGGTGGCATAAGTCGGCTCCTATTACAACTCGTTGGCTTTGATACACCAGGTGGCCCTCCTTGGTTTCGGGGTTTGACAAGGATACAGGAACTGCCAGGTGTAAGGGGGTAAGGGGGTTTGTCGCGCAAAAACGGGGGGCATATAGTATAGGGGTGAGTTGAACAGGAATGTCTTATGCACTTGAGATAAACGTATGTAATTCTTGAGTTATGTCATTCTATCATTCAATTATATTCTTTAAATAATACATGTTCAACCTTAATTATACAGTTGCGCTGCATTCCGGGATGTATGTGAAAGTGATCCGGAGAAAAAAAAACCAAATGCCTTTAAGAGAATGCTCGGCATGGTGGGTAAAGAGTCGTATGCACTACACCATCAAAAATGCCAGTGTAAATAATAATAAGGGGAATATTTAATATAATGTTCCTGAAATAGGAACCAGATGCCAGAAATAGTTCACTAAGTGTAACCCCCACGATTTTTGCCCTTGACACTATCATGCAGGATTAACCTTTATATAAATCGTAGGTGGTTTCTTACTACATTAATATTTACTTAGAAGATGTGGGCAAAGTTATTCAAGGAAAAAGTTGAAGTGGGCTTTATGGGGATTATTCGATTACCCAGTTCTAAATAAATATATGGGAGTTCTAAATTTATGTCATTCTACATGCATGTTAATGTACCTGCTTTATGGTCTAAATAATTCAATGGTGATATTACATATATGTAATATTATGCATAATATGTACTATACCATACCTGCATTCAGAAAATAGTTTAGTTTAGAATTCTGGCTTTGGGAGCCAGGGGTGAGAGTTAGAATCTCTTTTTTCTGGCGCTAGGGGGGGTTTTAACCTCCAATCTTCGGATTACAAGACCGATGCTTTCAAATTAAGCTACTAGGGCAGGCTCATTCTAGGGCTTTATTTTCCAACCATCCTGCCAGGGGAATTAGAACAAGAAAGAGGGCGAAATAAAGGATGGACGCGATTTGTCCAATGATAATGTATGGGTGTTCTACTGGCATGCCTCCAATCCAGGTTAGAATAATCATGTCTGCGACTAGTGATCAGAATAAAAATTGGGTAACTGGCCGGAATGTGAGTCCTCGCTGTTTGGAGGTGTGGAGGATTGGGACAACTATTAGTACTAGAATAGAAAATAGAAGGGCTAATACACCTCCTAGTTTGTTAGGAATTGATCGGAGGATGGCATAGGCGAACAGGAAATATCACTCGGGCTTAATATGCGGGGGTGTGACTAAGGGGTTTGCTGGGGTGAAGTTTTCTGGATCTCCCAGGAGGTTGGGGGAAAATAGTGCTAGGGTGGTGAGTCCTAATAGTATGACTACAAAGCCTAGGAGGTCTTTGTAGGAGAAGTAGGGGTGGAAGGAAATTTTATCCGCGTCGGAATTTAGGCCCGCGGGGTTGTTGGATCCTGTTTCATGAAGAAATAATAAGTGTAAGATAGTTACTGCGGCGACAATGAAGGGGAACAGGAAGTGGAAGGCGAAGAATCGTGTTAGAGTTGCGTTATCTACTGAAAATCCGCCTCAAATTCATTGGACTAGTATGTCCCCCACGTAGGGGACAGCTGAGAGGAGGTTTGTAATTACTGTGGCCCCTCAGAAAGATATTTGGCCTCATGGTAAGACATAGCCTACGAAGGCTGTTATTATAACTAATAGAAATAGGACGACGCCGATGTTTCAGGTTTCTTTGTATAAGTATGATCCGTAATAAAGGCCTCGGGCGATGTGAAGGTAGAGGCAAATAAAGAAAAATGATGCCCCATTGGCGTGGATATTTCGGATCAGTCATCCGTAATTAACGTCCCGGCAGATGTGGGCAACGGATGAGAAGGCTGTAGAGATGTCAGAGGTGTAGTGTATTGCTAGAAATAGTCCGGTTAGGATTTGAGTAATAAGGCATAGTCCGAGTAGGGAGCCAAAGTTTCATCATACTGAGATGTTTGAGGGGGCTGGGAGGTCAACTAATGCGTCGTTAGCAATTTTAATTAGGGGGTGGGTTTTTCGTAGGCTTGCCATTAGGGGTTCTTATAGTTGAATAACAACGGTGGTTCTTCAAGTCGCTGGTCTCGGTTAGAATCCGGGTGAGAATTATGACTTATCTTGTATCTTTATTGCTTATAGCTTTGATTGTTGGCCTGATTGCTGTGGCTTCTAATCCTGCACCTTATTTTGCTGCTCTTGGTTTGGTGGTGGCGGCTGGGGTTGGGTGTGGGGTGCTGGTTAGCCATGGGGGGTCTTTTTTGTCCTTAGTTCTCTTTTTGATTTATTTGGGGGGAATGCTTGTAGTATTTGCTTATTCAGCAGCTTTAGCCGCTGAGCCCTTTCCGGAAGCTTGGGGGGATCGGTCAGTAGTTGGGTATGTTATAATTTATTTGTTGGGGGTTGGGATTATGGTCGGGGTTTTTTGAGGGGGTTGGTATGAGGGGTCTTGGGTAGTTATTGATGGGTTAAAAGAGTTCTCTGTGTTGCGTGGGGATACTAGTGGGGTGGCCGAAATGTATTCGTCTGGGGGTGGGATGTTGGTTATTTGTGCGTGGGTGCTGCTTTTGACTTTGTTTGTGGTGTTGGAGTTGACTCGGGGCTTAAGTCGGGGCACTATTCGTGCAGTTTAAATTGTGGCTAAAAGGGTGGCCAGGGCTGTGGTTAATAAAAAAATTGTTAGGTAAGTTTTAATTATTCCTCGCTGGGCGTCACTAGTGATTTTGGCCATTTTGATTTGGGTTGAAGATGCCCCTTTTGGGCCGGCGGCTTCAAACCATGTTTGGTCTACTATCTGGGTTGCTGCTAATTGGCCTAGGGTTAGGTTGAGTTTGGGGATTAGTCGATGCACTACAGAAGGAAAGTATCCCAGTATGTTTGAAAAGTGGTGTATTTGGGTGATTGGGCTTACTTTATATTGTTTGTTTGTAAGTGCGGTTAGTTCTATGGCTGTGAGGAGTCCGATGGCTGTTACTACTAGGGCAGCTATTTTAAGGGTTGGGGGCATAGTCATGATTGGCGATTTGAGGGGCAGGAGGTTTGAGGTAATGATAAGTCCTGCGATAATACTTCCTCAGGCGAGCCGCTTAATTGGGTTGATTACTGAGGGGTTATTTTCGTTAATGGGGGAGAGAGGTAGGAATCGGGGAGTTCCCATAGATACGAAGAATACAACTCGGAAGCTGTAGACAGCGGTGAACGAGGTGGCAATGAGGGTAAGAGTAAGGGCTCAGGCGTTTAGGTAAGAGGTGTTTATGGCCTCAATAATAGCATCTTTTGAGAAGAATCCGGCCAGGAAGGGGGTTCCTGTAAGTGCTAGACTTCCGATTGTTAGGCAGGTTGAGGTGAATGGTAGAAGATTTTGTAATCCCCCTATCTTTCGGATGTCTTGTTCGTCATTAAGGCTATGGATGATTGAGCCGGAGCAGAGGAATAGTATGGCTTTAAAGAAGGCGTGAGTGCAGATGTGGAGGAATGCTAGTTGTGGTTGGTTTAGTCCAATTGTAACCATTATTAGTCCAAGCTGGCTTGATGTAGAGAAGGCTACGATTTTTTTAATATCATTTTGGGTCAGGGCGCAGGCAGCAGTAAATAGGGTGGTGAGGGCTCCTAGGCATAGGCAGGTTGTTAGGGCTAATTGGTTGTCTTCCATAACTGGGTGGAGGCGGATGAGGAGGAAGATTCCGGCTACGACTATCGTGCTGGAATGAAGTAGGGCAGAGACTGGTGTAGGGCCTTCCATGGCGGCCGGGAGTCATGGGTGGAGCCCAAATTGGGCAGATTTTCCGGTTGCTGCCAGGATGAGGCCTATCAGGGGGAGGGTTATGTCAAAGTCTTTAGATAAAAAGAAAATTTGTTGAATTTCTCACGAGTTAAAGTTTATTGTGAGCCAGGCTATGCTTATAATTAGTCCAATGTCACCTACCCGGTTATAAATCACGGCCTGTAGGGCCGCTGTATTAGCGTCAGCTCGTCCGTATCATCAGCCGATAAGAAGAAAAGATATAATGCCAACGCCCTCTCAGCCGATAAAAAGCTGAAACATGTTGTTAGCTGTGACTAAGGTAATTATGGCTACTAAAAATGTTAATAAATATTTAAAGAAGCGGTTAATATATGGGTCGGCGTGCATGTATCAGGAGGCAAACTCGAGGATTGACCAGGTTACGTAGAGGGCGATAGGGGTGAAGACGAGGGAGTAGTAGTCAAACTTAAAGCTAATATTGATGTCAAATATTGTGGTGTTTATTCAGTGTCAATTTGTTACAATGGTTTCGGTTCCCTGGTCTAGGAATAGTGCTAAGGGAAGGAGGCTGATAAAAAATGCAGAGCTTACGGCGGTTTTAACATGGGAGGTTGCTCATTTTGGGGTTTTTGGGTTAGGGCTTAGCGACGTGAGCAGGGGATAAATTAAGACAATAATGACTAGCAGTAGTGATGAGGATAGGATCAGGGGTGTTGGGTGCATAGCTTCCACTTGGATTTGCACCAAGAGTTTTTGGTTCCTAAGACCAATGGATGAGCTGTTATCCTTTGGAAGCGCGAGATAGCCACGGAGTTTAACCGTGGATATAAGTATTAGCAGTACTTATTTGCCTCAGGCCTTTCTCGGTGAATAAGAGGATTTTAACCTCTATTTTTAGAATCACAATCTAATGTTTTTAATTAAACTATATTTACTAGTAACATCAGCCTCATATAATCTCTGGTTTAATCACTAAGAGGAGAACAGGGACGAGGTGAAGTGTTATAAGCAGGTGCTCTCGGGTGTGGAACGGGGGTAGTCCTACGATGTGTTTGGGGGCAGGGCCTCGTTGTGTTATTAAAAACAGGTAGAGGGAGTAGCCGGCTGTAATAAGTGTCCCCACTCCTGTAAGGATAATAGTAAGGGGGGATCAATTAAACAATGTGGTGATAATTATAAGTTCTCCTATGAGGTTTGGGAGGGGGGGTAGTGCTAGGTTGGCTAAGTTAGCAATAAATCATCAGACTGCTGTTAGAGGAAAGATTATTTGTAGGCCTCGTGCAAGAATTATGGTTCGGCTGTGGGTTCGTTCATAGGCAGTGTTGGCTAGACAAAATAGTGCGGAGGATACAAGGCCGTGGGCGATTATTAAAATGATTGCTCCGGTAAATCCTCAGGGGGTTTGGATAAGAATGCCTCCTGCAACTAGGCCTATATGGCTGACTGAGGAATAGGCAATTAGTGATTTTAAGTCTGTTTGGCGTAGGCAAATAGATCCGGTTATGATGATGCCCCATAAGGCTAAAATAATAAATGGATAGGCCAGTTCTTTAGATAGGGGGTCTAGTACTACCATTATTCGTATCATGCCGTAGCCTCCGAGCTTTAGAAGTACTGCGGCTAGTACTATAGACCCGGCTACGGGGGCTTCTACATGAGCCTTGGGTAGTCAAAGGTGAACTCCATATAGGGGCATTTTAACTAAAAATGCAATTAGGCACCCGGCCCATCAGATTTTATGTCCTCAAGAGGTTAGGGCTAAAGGTTGGGAAAATTGAAGGATCAGCAGGGATAGGGTCCCAGTTGTCTGTTGGAGGAGGAGGAGGGCCACTAGTAGCGGGAGAGAGCCCGCTAGTGTATAAAATAAAAAGTAGGTTCCTGCGTTTAGGCGCTCGGTTTGGTTTCCCCAGCGGGTAATAATAATTAGGGTGGGGATGAGCGTGGCTTCAAACATGATATAAAATATAATAATTTCGGTGGCGCCGAATGCTATAATCAGGAAGGTCTGGAGGGAGGTCAATAGGGTGATATAGATGCGTTGACGAATAATGGGTTCAGGTGTGATATGATTTTGGCTAGCTAAAATTATTAGGGGGAGCAACCAGCATGTAAGCACAAGGAGGGGTGTAGATAGGGGGTCTACGGCTAAGTAAGGGCTGGAGGTGCTTCATCCAACCTCTGACGTTCATTTTAGTCAAGTAAGGCTGATTAGGGCAATAAGTAGTCCGTGGGCAGTTGTTGTTGATCATAGTCACTTAGGTGGTGTTAGTCAAATTGTTGGAAATAGCATGAATGTTGGGATTAGAATTTTTAGCATTGTAGAAGATTAAGGTTTTGCAGGCGGTCAGTCCCGTGGGTCCGAGCTGTGGCAACTAGGAGGGCTAGGCCTGCACTTGCTTCGCAGGCGGAAAATGCCAGGAGTAGTATAGGAGCTGTGGAGAATCCTGTAGATTCAAATTGTAGGGCTCAGAGGGCTAGTGCAATAAATAGGGATAGTATTATTCCCTCTAGGCACAATAGGGCTGAGAGCAGGTGGGTGCGGTGGAATGCAAGGCCCATAAGCCCTAAAATGAATGCTGAGGTGAAGCTGAAGTGAACGGGTGTCATAAGGGGGCCGTGGACTTTAACCGCGATTCTCTAAGCCGAAATCAGAGGTCTTATTTTAGACTAGCCCTCTATTCTGCTCATTCTAGGCCTCCTTGTGTTCACTCATAGATTAGGCCCAGCGTTAATAAAATAAGGACGGCTGTTGCTCAAAAGAAGGTTCCGGTGGGGTTGTAGAGTTGGTCTCCTCAGGGGAGGGGGAGTAGAAGGGCAATTTCTAGGTCAAATAGAAGAAATAAGATAGCGACTAAGAAAAATCGGATGGAAAACGGGAGTCGAGCGGAGCCGAGGGGGTCAAATCCGCATTCGTAGGGTGATAATTTTTCTGCATCTGGGGCTATTTGGGGGAGCCAAAATGATACTACTGCTAGGACAGAGGAGAGGATGATTGTGATGGTTAAAATAGAAATAACTAAGTTCATTATCTTTCCTTGGGGTTCAACCAAGACGGGGTGATTGGAAGTCACTCGTACTAGCATTAATACTAGAAAGATTATGAGCCTCATCAGTAGATGGATACGTACAAGAATAGTCAGACTACATCAACAAAGTGTCAGTATCATGCAGCAGCTTCAAAGCCAAAGTGGTGTTCGGATGTGAAGTGGTATTGGATTTGGCGGAGGAGGCATACGGCTAGAAATGAGGATCCAATAATGACATGGAGGCCGTGGAACCCTGTAGCCACAAAAAATGTGGAGCCATAGACTCCGTCTGCAATTGTGAAGGGGGCTTCATAGTACTCTATGGCCTGAAGGGCTGTAAAATAAAGTCCTAGAATAATAGTAAGTGCGAGAGATTGGATGGCTTGTTTCCGTCCTCCTTCTATGAGGCTGTGGTGTGCCCATGTGACTGTTACTCCAGATGCTAGGAGTACGGCTGTGTTAAGTAAGGGCACTTCAAATGGGTCTAGGGGGGTGATGCCGGTCGGAGGTCAACATCCTCCAAGTTCTGGTGTGGGCGCTAGGCTTGAGTGGTAGAAAGCTCAGAAGAATCCCAGGAAAAAGAAGACTTCGGAGGTAATAAAAAGAATTATTCCGTAACGCAGGCCCTTTTGAACTGGGGGTGTGTGGTGGCCTTGAAAGGTTCCTTCTCGAATGATGTCTCGTCACCATTGGTATATAGTCAAGAGTAATAAAATCAGTCCGAGGGTTAACAGGGTAACTGAGTGAAAGTGAAACCAGATTGCTAAGCCGGAGGTCATTAATAGGGCTCCGATTGCGCCGGTTAGGGGTCATGGGCTTGGATCAACCATATGATATGCATGTGCTTGGTGGGCCATTAAAGGTTCTCTTGTAGGTATAAGCTTAGGAGCAGAACAAATACGTAGGCTTGAATTATTGCTACTGCGACTTCTAGTAATGTAAGAAGGAATAGAACGGTGGCTGTTAAGATTGCTACCGTGGGTATTATTGGGAGTAGAACAAATACGGCGGTGGCGATGAGTTGAATTAGGAGGTGCCCGGCGGTTAGGTTGGCTGTTAGTCGAACGCCGAGAGCTAGGGGGCGAATAAATAAGCTAATAGTTTCGATAATAATTAGGACGGGAATAAGTGGGATGGGGGTCCCTTCTGGGAGGAGGTGTCCTAGGGCAATTGTTGGTTGGTTACGTAGGCCAATAATGACTGTTGCAAGTCATAGAGGGACGGCAAGTCCTATGTTTAAGGATAGTTGTGTGGTAGGAGTGAAAGTATAGGGTAGAAGTCCTAATATATTGGTGGTGAATAAAAACACTATTAGAGAGGCTAATAATAGGGCTCATTTGTGGCCCCCTGCGTTGAGGGGCAGCATAAGTTGATTGGTAAAGCGATTAATTAGTCATCCTTGAACTGTAATAAGGCGGTTATTTGCTCAGCGTAGTGAGGGTAAGGGAAAAAGTACTCAGGGTAGTGCGATTGCAATGGCAATTAGGGGGATTCCCATATATGAGGGGCTTGCAAATTGGTCGAAAAAGCTTATTGCCATGGTCAGTCTCAGGATTCGGTCTTGTGTTTTTCAGTACTTAGTGGGGTTGATTCATTTGGTGAAGTATGGCCCATTACTTTGGTTGGGATGATGGAAAGAAAGATTACTCATGAAAATACTAGGATAGTAAATCAAGGGGCGGGGTTTAGTTGAGGCATTTCACTAGAGGTGGTTGGGAGGCACCAATCTTTGGCTTAAAAGGCCAATGCTGTTACCCTATTTTAGCTTCCTAGTGAGGCGTCTTTTAGCATAAGGGTGGATCAGTTTTCAAAGTGTGATAGGGGGACTGCTTCTACTACGATGGGCATAAAGCTGTGATTTGCTCCACAGATTTCTGAGCACTGTCCATAGAACACTCCTGGGCGGGAGGCAATAAAGGCGGTTTGGTTAAGGCGTCCCGGGACCGCGTCCATTTTTACACCCATGGCTGGGAGGGCTCAGGAGTGTAGTACGTCTTCGGCGGAGACAAGAATGCGAATGGGGGATTCTATGGGGACAACCATTCGGTGGTCTGTTTCTAGAAGTCGGAACTGCCCAGGGGCCAGGTCTTGGGTGGGGATTATGTAGGAGTCAAAACTTAAGTTTTCATAGTCGGTGTATTCGTAGCTTCAGTATCATTGGTGTCCCATGGCTTTAATTGTTAGATGGGGGTCATTAATCTCGTCTATAAGATACAGAATTCGTAGTGAGGGGAGGGCGATTAAGATGAGAATTAGGGCGGGGAGTACTGTTCATACAACCTCAATCTCTTGTGAGTCCAGAATGTATATGTTAGTAAGTTTTGTTGAGACTATTGCAATAATAACGTAAAGTACTAGGGCGCTAATTAAGAATACAATTATTAGGGCGTGGTCGTGGAAGTGAAGAAGTTCTTCTATAACGGGTGAGGCCGCGTCTTGGAATCCTAGTTGTGTGGGATGTGCCATTAAGCTTAAAGCTTAAGACATGCGGGGGTTTAACCCACTATTTCACCTTGACAAAGTGATGTAATTTACAAGTTTACTAATGTCTTATAAGGAAGTGGCAGAGTGGTCATGCGACTGGCTTGAAACCAGTGCATGGGGGTTCAATTCCTCCCTTCCTCGATTAATCTGATTAGACTCGAACGAATGCTGGTTCTTCAAATGTGTGGTATGGAGGGGGGCACCCATGAAGTCATTCTACATTAGTTGTGGTAAGTTCAACAGATAGTACTTGTCGCTTGGAGGCGAAGGCCTCTCATAAGATAAACAGGAAAATAATTACTGCTACCAGTGAAATTAATGACCCGATAGAAGATACTGTGTTTCATAGTGTGTAGGCATCTGGGTAGTCCGAGTATCGTCGGGGCATTCCTGCCAGGCCCAGGAAGTGTTGGGGGAAGAATGTGAGATTAACCCCAATAAATATCACACCAAAATGAATTTTTGTTCAGGTGTCATGAAGTGAGAACCCGGTGAATAGGGGGAATCAGTGGACGAAGCCTGCCATGATGGCGAATACAGCTCCTATTGAGAGAACGTAGTGGAAGTGGGCTACTACATAATATGTGTCGTGGAGGACGATGTCTAGTGATGAGTTGGATAATACGATCCCCGTTAGTCCTCCCACTGTGAATAGGAAAATAAAGCCTAGGGCCCACAGTATTGGTGTGTCTCATTTAATTGTGCCCCCATGGAGGGTTGCAAGTCAGCTAAAGACCTTTACACCGGTTGGGATGGCAATAATTATAGTTGCAGACGTAAAATATGCTCGCGTGTCTACGTCTATTCCGACTGTAAATATGTGATGTGCCCAAACAATAAATCCTAGGAGGCCAATAGCTATTATTGCTCATACTATTCCTATATAGCCAAAGGGTTCTTTTTTGCCTGCATAATATGCTACGACATGAGAAATAATTCCAAACCCTGGTAGAATAAGAATATAGACTTCGGGATGACCAAAGAATCAGAACAGGTGTTGATATAAAATAGGGTCTCCTCCCCCAGCAGGGTCAAAGAATGTAGTGTTAAGATTTCGGTCCGTTAGTAACATTGTAATTCCGGCGGCAAGGACTGGTAGGGATAACAATAAAAGGACAGCCGTAATTAGGACAGCCCATACGAATAGAGGCGTTTGGTACTGAGAGAGGGCTGGGGGTTTCATGTTAATCGTGGTTGTAATGAAATTAATGGCCCCCAGGATAGAGGATACACCGGCCAGGTGAAGAGAAAAGATGGTCAGGTCTACTGATGCGCCCGCGTGGGCCAGGTTTCCGGCCAAGGGGGGATAGACTGTCCATCCTGTCCCGGCTCCGGCCTCAACGCCGGAGGAGGCTAGTAGCAGGAGGAAGGAGGGAGGCAGTAGTCAGAAACTTATATTGTTTATTCGTGGGAATGCCATGTCTGGCGCCCCAATTATTAGGGGAACTAGTCAGTTGCCAAATCCTCCAATAAGAATAGGCATTACTATAAAGAAGATTATAACGAAGGCATGTGCGGTAACAATAACGTTATAAATCTGGTCATCACCGAGGAGTGACCCGGGTTGGTTTAGTTCAGCTCGAATAAGCAGGCTGAGGGCGGTCCCAACTATTCCGGCTCAGGCACCAAATACAAGATATAGGGTGCCAATGTCTTTGTGGTTGGTAGAGAAGAATCAGCGTGTGATTGCCACAGGTAGGATGGCCGAAATAGGTGGTGGGTTGTAGCCCCGAAGATAGAGGTTTGAGTCCTCTTCCTACCAGAGCCTCGTGGTGAAGAACACATTAGATTGCAAATCCAAAGACGCAGATTAACATCTGCCGGGGCTTTCCCGCCTTACTCCGCTAACGGCGGGAAAGGTAGATGAATGCTCGCTGGCTTGAGCGCTTAGCTGTTAACTGAGAGTTTGTAGGATCGAGGCCTTCTCATCTAGAAAGGCCTTAGCTTAATTAAAGTGTCTGATTTGCATTTAGAAGATGTGGGATAAAGTCCTGCAGGTCTTAGCAGGGGCTAGGAGATTTTCACTCCTACTTAGAGCTTTGAAGGCTCTTGGTCTTGTGTTATCCTAAGCCCCTAGGTGAATAATGCTAGGATTGTTGGGGTGAGGGGTAACAGTCCTAGGGCCATAATTATTATTAGGGCTAAAGTGAGTGTTGATTGTGCTGTGTTAGTGCGTCATGGTGTTGAGGCATTGGTTGTGTTTGGATAAATGGTAAGGGTTATTGCGTAACAAAGTCGTAGATAGAAGTACAGGCTTAATAGGGCGGCTAGCGCTATAATTGTTGCGGTGGCTGGGAGGTCTTGTTTGGTTAATTCTTGTAGAATCAGTCATTTTGGTATAAATCCTGTTAGAGGGGGCAGTCCACCCAGGGACAGTAAAGCCAGGGCTGTAGTTGATGTAAGGATGGGGCTTTTTGATCATGTTGCTGTTAAAGTGCTTATTTTTGTGGCTGATGCTAATTTTAGTGATAGGAATGTTGCGGATGTCATGAAGATGTAGATTCCTAGGGCGATTAGGGTTAGTTGGGGGGCGTATTGTAAGATAATAATTATTCACCCTATGTGTGCGATTGAGGAATAGGCTAAAATTTTACGCAGCTGTGTCTGATTGAGTCCTCCTCACCCCCCCACTAATGTTGATAGGAGTCCAAGGGCTGTGAGTAAAGTGGGGTTGGTGTTGGGGGCTATTTGAATAATAAGGGCAAAGGGGGCAAGTTTTTGTCAGGTAGATAAAATTAGTCCTGTTGTCAAGTCAAGTCCTTGTAGAACTTCTGGTATTCAGAAGTGTATTGGTGCGAGTCCCACTTTTAGGGCTAAGGCCATGATGATAAGGGAGGAGGCAAGGGGATGGGTTAAGTTGTTGATGTCTCATTCTCCAGTTGCCCATGCGTTTGTGGTGGCTGCGAATAGAATTATTGCTGCTGCAGTTGCTTGGGTGAGGAAATATTTAGTGGTTGCTTCAACTGCTCGTGGGTGGTGCTGTTGCGCTATCAGGGGTAAAATTGCTAGAGTATTAATTTCCAGTCCCATTCAGGCAAGTAGTCAGTGGGAGCTGGCAAAAGTTAGGGTAGTTCCCAGTCCTAGGCTTGAGATAAGGATTATGAGTACATAGGGGTTCATTGACAAGGGAGGGATTTTAACCGTCATGTTCGGGGTATGGGCCCGAAAGCTTAATTAGCTGACCTTATCATAGAGAGTGGTGTAGTGGAAGCACCTGGGGTTTTGATCTCCTGAGTATGGGTTCGATTCCCTTCTTTCTAGGAACTGGAGGGGCTTTAACCCTCATAAGCCACTCTATCAAAGTGGTCCTTGGGCATTCAGGCACGGTTCCTTGTTTACTAGAGTTGGGGTGGGAGTCCTGCAAATGCGATTGGTAGGGCAGTGTGTCATAGCACTAGGGCTAGGGTGAGTGGGAGGAAATTTTTCCATACTAGGTGTATAAGTTGGTCGTAGCGAAATCGGGGGTAGGAGGCTCGAACTCAGAGGAATACTACGGAGAGAAGTGCGGCTTTAGTTATTAAGTTAATTGTTGTTAGTTCTGGAATAGCGGGTATGTGGGAGGCTCCTAGGAACAGAATGGCGGATAGGGTATTTATTAGCAGAATATTAGCGTATTCGGCCAGGAAAAGCAGGGCAAAGGGGCCTCCGGCGTATTCTACATTAAATCCTGAGACCAGTTCAGATTCTCCTTCAGTCAGGTCGAAGGGGGCACGGTTTGTCTCTGCTAGCGTTGAAATATATCATATTGCGGCTAGGGGCCATGCCGGAAGGAGGAGTCAGATGGCTTCTTGTGTAATATTGAATGTTTGGAGTGTATATCCTCCAGAGAAAATAATAATTGATAGTAGAATTAATCCCAGGCTTACCTCGTAAGAAATTGTTTGGGCCACGGCCCGCAGGGCCCCGATGAGGGCATATTTTGAGTTTGATGCCCATCCTGAGCCTAGGATTGAATATACTGCGAGGCTCGATAGTGCAAGGACAAATAGGATTCCCAGGTTGAGGTCAATGGTTGGGTGCGGTATCGGCATGGGTGCTCATAGGGTTAAGGCTAATGTGAGGGCTAGCATTGGGGTTACTAGAAATAATGTGGGGGAGGCTGTTGAGGGTCGGACCGGCTCTTTAATGAATAGTTTAACTCCGTCAGCGATGGGTTGAAGGAGTCCGTAGGGTCCTACAATATTAGGGCCCTTTCGTAGCTGTATATAGCCTAAAACTTTTCGTTCAAGGAGGGTTAGGAATGCTACAGCCAGTAGTACTGGTACAATATATGCGAGCGGGTTAATGAGGTGCGTAAGTAGAGTGTTTATCATAAACTAAGAAGAGGATTTGAACCTCTGGTTGAAAGGGCTTAGGCCTTTTGCAATTACCATGCTCTGCCATCTTAGTGTGGCCTTATTTCGGCAGTAGAGGGGGTTCTCCCTTTATTTAATTTAGTTGGTTTCATTAATTAGGGGTAGGGCGCACTTTTAGTGTTGGCCCTTCTTTTCCGGTCCTTTCGTACTAGGAAAAGTAACGTTACAGATAGAAACTGACCTGGATTGCTCCGGTCTGAACTCAGATCACGTAGGACTTTAATCGTTGAACAAACGAACCCTTAATAGCGGCTGCACCATTAGGATGTCCTGATCCAACATCGAGGTCGTAAACCCCCTCGTCGATATGGACTCTGGGAGAGGATTGCGCTGTTATCCCTAGGGTAACTTGGTTCGTTGATCGGCCTTGCGGGTCGGATCATATTTGGTCAGATTTTCTGTGACTTAGAAATGTTTTTCTTAGTTTTAAGCTTGTTGGCTCAGTCCACTCGGAGGATCTTTTTTTCTCCGTGGTCGCCCCAACCGAAGGTAAAATGCCAGTGTTCACTAGTTTTGTGCCGTTTATGTGGTTGCTTGATGTGGTTGGATTTGTACCTTAAGCTCCAAAGGGTCTTCTCGTCTTGTAGGTTTATGTCCGCTTCTGCACGGGCAGATCAATTTCACTGACTTGAAAGGGGAGACAGTTAAGCCCTCGTTTGGCCATTCATACAGGTCTTCATTTAAAAGACAAGTGATTGCGCTACCTTTGCACGGTCAAAATACCGCGGCCGTTGAACTTGTGGTCACTGGGCAGGCTGGACCTCCTATACTTCGGGATTTGCAGGAGGCGATGTTTTTGGTAAACAGGCGAGGCTTATGTTTGCCGAGTTCCTTCCTTTTCTTTTAGTCTTTCCTGGGGGCACTCCGGTGTGGGTTTAACGATTATTAGTATATGGGATTTCCTTGATTTTTTTGTCTTTCATATTTCCCTCTTTTTTTGGGTTCGTTAATTGCCAGTGGTGGGTCCGGTCTGGCTTACACTTGTGCCGGGAGGGGGCCATGGCCCCCTTGTTACTCATTTTAGCATAATTTCTTCCATGGGGGCATGGAATAGTCTGGTAATTTTAGGGGAGTGAGATTGTTTATCGAAATAATAAACTTTATGTCGTTTGAGCTTTAACGCTTTCTGGTCAGATGGCTGCTTTTGGGCCCACTGAGACGACGTGTTTTGTTAAGTGTGATCCTTATCCTCCTGGTAAGATTGTATTCTTTATCAGAGGGGCTGTACCCCCTTTGACTAACTCTCGTGTTTCTCTTTTTGTGCTTAAATTAGAGTGTTTCTTATTTAACTTAAGGGACGCGAGGCTGAACTTCTATTCATTTCCCAGACAACCAGCTATCACCAAGTTCGGTAGGTCTATCACCTCTACCCGGGGCTCTCCCCACTCTTTTGCCACAGAGACGGGTTGGCCCATGTTGGCGGTCCCGGGGTAGCTCACTTGGTTTCGGGGTTACAAACTAAAGGTCTCTTTGCTTGGGTGTTCTAGCTAAATCATGATGCAAAAGGTACGAGGTTGTGTCTCTGCTTTGTGGTGCTTATATGGGTTGTTTCATTTCTTTTTCAGCTTTCCCTTGCGGTACTTTTTCTATCGCTTAAGAATGTCCTTTTCTGTCGCCCGTACTAAGGTGGAAAAATGGTTTAGTTTATATTTTAAGGTTTTATTGTTTTATCTATGTTGTTTAGTTGTTTAGGTTGTTAAGCTAGCTGTTTGGCTCAGGGCGATCCAACTTGCATGGATGTCTTCTCGGTGTAAGGGAGGTGCTTAACTATCTCAGCCACGCTCTGGGTTTGATCCAAGTGCACCTTCCGGTACACTTACCATGTTACGACTTGCCTCCCCTTGTTGGTGCTTTGTTGTTATTTACATTGATTGCTATTTACAGGGGAGAGTGACGGGCGGTGTGTACGCGCCTCAGAGCCGGGTTCAAAAGGACACTCTATTTCCTTTTTACTACTAAATCCTCCTTCAAGCATCAAATTTTCATGATGCCATTCGTTTTATTCTATTATAGAAAATGTAGCCCATTTCTTCCCACTCCGTGCGCTACACCTCGACCTGACGTTTTGGGTTGTGCCCACTTTGCTTACTATTGGGCCTTCACAGGGTAAGCTGACGACGGCGGTATATAGGCGGGGTTGACTAGAAGTGGTGAGGTTTAACGGGGGTTATCGGTTCTAGAACAGGCTCCTCTAGGGGGGTCTAAGGCACCGCCAAGTCCTTTGGGTTTTAAGCTGACGCTCGTAGTACCCTGGCGGACGTTTGTTGTGATTAAACGTCTAGGTTTATGGCTGAGCATAGTGGGGTATCTAATCCCAGTTTGTTTCTCAGCTTTCGTGGGGTCAGGTGGGTTTTATTAAAGCTACTTTCGTGTTTGGGCTTTGGATACTCAGAAGCGTATGACGGCCAAGAGGTCCCTTGGCTTTAATTTTTGCTCTCCTTAACCACCCTTTACGCCGCACCTATCAACTAGGGTCTCTCGTATAACCGCGGTGGCTGGCACGAGTTTTACCGGCCCTCTTAACACTAACTAAGTCAAGCTTAGTGCTCATGGCTTAATATTTATCACTGCTGAGTTCCCTTGGGGGTGTGGCGTGGCAAGGCGTCTTGGGCTAATAGTTGAGCCTGATGCCCGCTCCTCGTCCCCGGGCAGGGGATTAAGGGCATCCTCACGGGGCTGCGGAGACTTGCATGTGTAAGTTGTGTTACGGCTGATAGTAAAGTCAGGACCAAGCCTTTGTGCATGCGGAACTTTTTAGGGTCCATCTTAGCATCTTCAGTGCTATGCTTTAATATTAAGCTACGCTAGC